GATGAAGAGATTCTACTTCTCCTTGAACTCCATTTTTAGAGAAAAAACAAGTTTTGATAACTTCTTGATCCCTCTTCCCAAATTTCTCGTTTGTTAATTTCCTAGTTTAGTGTGAGATAGGGATATCTCATCTTAACAATGAATGAAAGTGTAAGAAATGGAATTGAATCCCCTCTTTTCTTTTCTGACAGACCAATAACTCCCCAAAATCCCGAAAAAATATTACCCTTCATATTATTTATTCTATTTACTATTTTTACTATTTAATTTAATAAGATTATTCGATTTTCAAAAAAAAGATCTTCAAATGGAAATTTCTGGATTCTATATCCAATGGCGAATCTAATGAATGATTCATGAATATGAATGACGAATCATTCTATGAAATCATGAAAGGGGGAAAGATCCTTCGGATCTAATCATAACATTCCATTATATTCATATTGACAATTTCTAAAAACTATTCATACTATGATCATAGTTATGATGGCAGTTGGGCAAATACGCCCCTATCGTCTAGCGGTTCAGGACATCTCTCTTTCAAGGAGGCAGCGGGGATTCGACTTCCCCTGGGGGTAGGGTACTGCGAAAGGAAGTTTATCATGGATTACCAATAAGCCTAAAACAGATTCTTCCTGGGTCGATGCCCGAGCGGTTAATGGGGACGGACTGTAAATTCGTTGGCAATATGTCTACGCTGGTTCAAATCCAGCTCGGCCCAATAATTCAACAATCTACCATGAGATGGTATAACCCCCTTGTCCTTCAGAAAGACCCAATATGGAGGAATAAAAAAAGAATCCAACTTTCTGCTAGATCCCCTAATTTCCCTGGGATTGTAGTTCAATTGGTCAGAGCACCGCCCTGTCAAGGCGGAAGCTGCGGGTTCGAGCCCCGTCAGTCCCGACGGATCTAATAAGTACATCAATTCATCTCTCCCTTTTCTGTGAAAGGGGGCACGGGGAGCAGAATTTCATTCCCAAGGGGGTTCTTTTTTCTTTCCTTTGGCATTTTGCACCTCTCATCAAACAAATAGGGGAATTTTCATTATTTCAACTAATACTGATTGGTAGGAGAAAAATATACGTAGAATAGTACAATTATTGAGAGCATTAAGTTAAGGAAGGGGGGTCAAAGAAAAATAAAGATCAATCAAAGATCCCACTTCTTTTTTAGCTTAGTAAGGGAATAAATCATTTTTCCTTCGTATTTTTCTATTTTTTTTTAGAGGGCCTGTCGAAGAACAAACAAACCCCAAACTCAAATAGTTAGTTTGATGGAATATTACATCCTTTATTCCGGAACTCCTCTTTATCACACTTTTTTGTCTTCCAAGAAAACTAGATCATTAAAAAAAAACGAAGTTTAGAACGTAACTCATTTCTGTTTCCACTTCGCTTCTATTGTTTATTGGGCATTTGTGACTAATCGAAACGGAAGGGCGGGCGTTCAGACGATACTTTATCCGATGATTGTACAAGGAAAGGAGGCCCTAAGATAGGTTATAGATAAAGAAAGAACAGAAAAGAATGATCAATAAAGAAATTTTGGATTCGGTATGGATAAAAGATCTTTCTATGTTATACTATTCAATTCTCGACGACGAATTGATTTGAGAGCTCAGATATTGTTATTCATGATATTGATCCGATTTCAAGATCATCGAGAGGTAATTCATTGAATTGACAGGCGAAAGATTTATTATCTCTATGGGATTAAATCCCGAGTTATTTTGAAGTAAAAAAACGATGAGATTATGGAAGTAAATATTCTTGCATTTGTTGCTACTGCACTGTTCATTCTAGTCCCTACCGCCTTTCTACTTATCATTTACGTAAAAACCATCAGTCAAAGTCAAAGTCAAAATGATTAATTACTGCTTAAAGAAATCAAATGAAAAGGATTCTAATTTCGCGTCTTAAATGAAATGATCAGAATAGAATTGGTAGTATTCTATGAGATCCGATAGTACGGTAAGAAAGAAATAGATGAACCTTTCTTTCTTACCATACTATCTATTAGTGTTATTGTAGTGTATAAAGTTAGACAGCGTCTAAAGAAAGTTGTACTTTCTAATAAAGATAGAGGCTAAATATAGATCAATCTACAATATTCTCTTCATAATATGTAGATATTATGAAGAGAAAACCTCACAGATTTTTAACGCTTCAACCGTGATATGAAATGCGTCGAGAAAATCGAAATTCCAAAACTAAAATCAAAATAATAAAAAAGTCCGCAATAAATATGTGACTCCCCTAAGGCAAGATCTTATTATGCATAGTATCCCGTTAGACAACCACTATGTTTATATTCTTTCTCATAGAAAGTGTGTATACACTTAACAAAACAACTTCTTTTTTGATTTTGAACAGTAAAGAGGGAAAAAAGGTCGGCAGTATCCATCTATAATTCTGGTAAGAGCCCGTTCATTGAAATAGAAAAGTTAGGAAGAATTAAGTTGGAGTCAATTTTCTATCATCTGTATCCCTTTCCCTTC